GGTAAGAACTCAGCGGGACTTATCCCCTTATTATAGCGGCGAGGCCCCGCTGAGTTCTTACTCTTAAATGAGACTTTGATATATTCCATTTAATGTATTCCATAAGATAAAAATTGGAAAATTATCCAGTCAACATATTTTATTCATAGAAATTATAAAAGGGGGATCCGGGTTCTGATCTGATGTTTCATTTCAAACTACTCTACTCTTTTGTTTCTTATAATGAATTACTCCCCCCTAACCCCTTTTTTGTTTGTCCACTACTTTCATAAATAGAAATTAGAAATATAAATAAGGGATTTCGATAGACACGAAAAAGAAGGATATAGTAATCTTTGACGAACAGACAAAAAAGTGATTATTATTTCATTTCAATATAAGATGACACAAGAAAGGGTAGAAAATAAATCCTTTCTTGTGTCGAATAGCAGATAAGTAAAACTAGTAATCCCCCCTAGATAGAAGTATTTGTTCCTTTCATTTATACCACCCTTTCCTTAATTTTAATAGTCTAAAGATTTTTGAATCTAGAAATTCATTTCGTACAATTGAACCTTTTCAAACTGTTTCTTTTTAAGAACCAAAAAAATTTGTGCTAAAATAACAGATGCCAAAAAGAACAAAAGGCCTTGGACGCGTAATGGATCTTGAAGCACTATTTCTGCATCTCCCTGACCAAAACCTCCTATATTAGGATTGCTTGTTAATGGTTGATCAAGCTTGATGGATTCACCCTCTGAAACAAGAAGTTCCGGTCCAGGAGGTATAATATCAACCACTTGATGTCCATCTGATGCATCAACTATGGTTATTTCATATCCCCCCTTTTCTTTACGTACTATTCTGCTTACTATTCCCGCCGATGTAGCATTATAGACTGTATTATTACTCTTGCTCCCATCAGGATAAATCTGACCTCTTCCTCTATTCCCACCTACATATATTGGATATTTTAAGAAGTGAACGTCTTTCTTCGTAGCAGGGTCAGGGGAAAGAATGGGAAAAACAATTTCACTATATTTCTGACCGGGAACAGGACCTATCACAAGAATATTTTGTTTATTGGGACGGTAACTCTGAAAGGATAGATTTCCCGTCCTTTCTTTCACCTCGGGAGAAATACGATCGGGGGGGGCTAATTCGAATCCTTCGGGTAAAATAAGAACAGCCCCCACATTCAAAGCCCCCTTTTTCCCATTAGCAAGAACTTGTTTCAGTTGCATATCATAGGGGATTCGAACAACTGCTTCAAATACAGTATCAGGAAGCACAGTTTGCGGAACTTCAATATCCACGGGCTTATTAGCTAAATGGCAATTTGCACATACAATTCGTCCAGTTGCTTCACGCGGATTTTCATAACCCTGCTGCGCAAAAATGGGATATGCATTTGAAATAGATACCCGAGTGATTACATATATCATAATCGATACAGAAATAGATCGAGTCATCTGTTCCTTTACCCAAGAAAAAATATTTCTATTTTGCATGGTTCAATCATTGATCCCAGAATTTCTACAATAAAATAGAAAGGTAGCTAACTAGTGTAGTTCCCTATCCACGAGTCTGCCATTGTACTGGAATAATTGTACTGGAATATGGGACGAATACCCTAAACAGGTAGAAGTATAACTAAGGAATAAATAAGATTGAAAATATTTTTCTTAAATTCTTCAAACACGAAGAGACATTCTTATTTGATTGATATCAGGAGATCAAATGAGTTCTTTATTCGTTCATTGAATGATAAATGACTACAAGCGAAGGAGAGACACGATTTAAATAATGGAAGATCCAATATTTCACAATTGTATCTAGAATAACTGGAAAAGTGGAAACAAGACCGGATATAATTTGATCGTTATGAGCTAATCCAAAATCGTTGTAGACCGAACCAATCATAAGTTCCCAACCATGGGTTGAATGAAATCCGATCCATAAATCAGTAACTAAAAGAATCGAAAAAGCTTTTATTGTGTCACTCAAGTTATAGATGAATTCCTGAACCCAAGAATTAAGAATAACAAGTTCTTCATTACCCAGAATAAAATAACCACTTAGAATAGCGAAACAGATTATATTTGTCGAGAAATTAAAAATTATATGGAAATTAGACTCATCGTGTGTTTTGACTAATTGTACTGTTTCTTTGTGTATTCCTATACGAAGCTTTTGTATATGTGTTTCCGGGTATTCCTTTATCATTTCGTCCAACAGGAATAGTTCTTCTAATTCTATAAATCTTTCTAGAATGCTTTTTTCTTGAATATCATTCAAGAGAGTTTCGGATTGCCGGGTATTCCACCAATTAATAACCCAAGGTTCCAGACTTTTATTAAATGAGAGAGAGACCCACCAAGGCAAAAATATTATGGATATAATATATGGGAGGGAAGTCAATGCTTTTGTTTTTTTCATTTTTTTTTTTTTCTGTGAATTGTTAATGAATCTGCTGCATTCGTCGATTCTATTTTATATTTATCTGAACACGAATTCTATAACAAGGTATCGAACCTATGAATTTATTCCCATTTTTTTTTTTTTTTTTTTTATTGAGTCCTTGGATCTAGCAAAATAAAATAATAAAATATAGAAAAGAGTCTTTTTCAGATAAAAAAAAAAATAAGCAAGCAAATACGATTCCCAGAGATATCTCAATTGGGTAAATTCCAACTAATTTCATCCCCATTTGTTCTTTGTTCCTGGTCGATGAATACTCGAAAATCCACTAGAAGTAACAAATATGATTCGAATTTCGAGACAAAAAAAGCCTTCCCGGATCAATTAATTAATTATTTCGAAATGTTTATGTTTCACCGCCTAACCATAACCACAGTCCAGGAATAACGTAACCTATCAATTCAAAATATTGGATAAATTCTCTTAAGTCTTTTGAAGAAACTTCTTTATTAAAAAGGGAATTAGCAAGTTCCCTCCTTCATACTAAGAAAACATTAATTCTTCATTTCAAAATACTTCAATTGGTACACGCAAGAAATAGGCTAATTCGGCAGCTTTTTGTTCAATTTCTCGTGGAGTAAGATTCTCATCAGTGCCAGTCAAGGGAATGGCCCCTTGGCCTCTTATTTCCATATAAAGGACACGACGAGGATAAAGACCCTCTTTAACCTCCATTCTGATGGATTGGATATCTTTCATAAAGAAACGAAGGAAAATGCGACGATTTATTCCAGGAAATCCCCAACGAAAAATACAAACAATTCCTTCTTTTCTATCAAATCGATCATAACCACTACCTACATTCCATGCAATTGTACACCACAAATAGGAGCTAATAAATAGACCCGCGATCCCATAAAAAGACATTATGATCCCTTGCGGAAAAAAAAAGATTTGCTGAGATGGAAATACGGGTATAAGATTCCTACCAAGATAACTGGAAGTTCCAACCACTAAGAATCCTAATGAACCTAAAAAAAGGATACAGGCCCAAAAAAAATTACTTGTTTTTCGAGACCCCGTTATAAGTTCTATCCAGATATGCTCTGATCGCCAGTTCATATTATACTTACTATACTCGATCCGGTTGTATTCAATTGGAATTGAGAGAATAACCCAAATAAATTTGACTTAACTTTTCTTGACCCCGAAGTAACTCTCATCAACTAGCACTATTTTGACGGGAACTATTAGGAGTAATTGGTTAGATACATTGACTTTCTATTTCAAACTATTCACCAATTTATTTTTAACCAGCTAGACCCATACCCATATATAATCTGCATTTATGCAGATATCGTGTATCCGTATGCATATGAGCCTCTCATTTGTGTTCGGAAAGAGCCACATACAAATTTAGATAATCTTATTTTCTTGGACATGAAGAGATAAAGAAGCCATTGCAATTGCCGGAAATACTAGGCCCACTAAGGGCACAAAAATAGAGGGTAGATCTGTCATAGAATGGGTGCCCCAATTTAATATTTGTTTTTTTAATATATCTTATGATAAGTATATCTAATATAACTAATGATAAGTATATCTAATATAACTAATATTAAGTAGTTAATAAGTGCAAGGAATATAAATGTGTACCTAATTCATCGTTATACATAAATATAAAATATGTATGATAATTCACTTTAATAATAACATATAATATAAGAAACTTTCTTATTCTCCCATCCTTTTTTATTCTTTGTATTTTTTTTTTTTTTTTTTACTTAAGGGTATTAAAGAGTTTATTATGAGTTCGCGACTTTCACTAATCGAATCCAACAAAGCAAACGGTAACTTGATTCTATAAACTTGATTCCATAATAAAAGTGAGGGTTCTTAGTCAAAATAAATTCTTTCTATTATATATTTATTTAGAATTTATTATATAATAAATTCTAAATAAATATAATAAATTCTAAATAAGATCTATTTTTGTCTCGATTAAAATAAAATTAATACGTAAGAAGGCCAGATAAAATTATTTTTTCTTTATGTCTTTCCTTTCCCTAATTCCTCGGAAGGAGAAACTTACTCTTTTAGCTTTTTTATCCTATTGATTAATAAAGGGTTCCTGATTAGTAATCAGGAATTAGGAGTAAGATAAAAAATAGAAAAATTGATATGACGGAAAAAAATAATAATTATCCAAAACTTATAGCTCTTACTACAAGTAGAACTAATGTTGAAAAGACCATTCTTCTTAACTTAAGTTTTTTTACGATAAATTAAATACAAATAAAATACTCGTTCGCTACAAATAATTGAATCGAGTGCTATACTTTAATTTATTGAATTTTGATTCAGAGGAAAAAAACCGTGGAGCTGAAATAACTCACTCAAAACACCTCTTAAAGGATTACGTGGTACGATTGAGTCGAATAAGCCCTTATGGAATGAATACTCAGCCGCTTGTGAACCTTCGGGTACTGTTTTATTTAATGTTTGTTCAATTACTCTTTTACCCGCAAATGCAATATAGGCATTAGGTTCAGCAATAATAACATCTCCCAACATACCAAAACTGGCTGTTACTCCACCGG